ACGAGCACCGTGGAAATACATGCCACTTAGCCAAAGAAAGATGATGGAGAGTTGGCCAAAATGAGCACTAAATACTTTTCGAGAAATTTCCTCCAAATCATTGGCATGGCTATCGAAATCGTGAGCATCAGCATGTAGGTTCCAGATCCAAGTGGTAGTATCAGGCCCTTTAGCTATTGTTCTTGAGAAATGACCGGGTCTGGCCCATTCCTCAAAAGAAGTTTTGATAGGATCCCTATCTACCAAAATTTTTACTTCTGGTTCCGGCGAACGAATAATCATTGAGTCCTCCTCTTTCCGGACAACACATTAAAGAGACCCGCCAACAGTCAAGTCAAGTAATTAGTGAACCTATGAGAGATACTTATTATTAGTTTCTTTCTCTTCTATCTCGCGTTTATCTAGTTTCTTTAGTTCTTCACTAGAGCAATTATGATCTGGAAGTCGATCCAGGGCAAGTGTTCGGATCTATTATGACATAGACTCAAGGCGCTCAATGGACCTTTATATCCCGGGTTTTGAATTAATGGAAAAACAATTTTTTGTGCAACCTAGTATATTCTTATATTAAATATTAAATTAAAAAAAAAAGTTTCTAGCTGAGACTGCACGAAAAAGGACAATCTTAGAAGGGGTATAATGAAATTCGTTGATTGGTTCTTCCCAGAGACCCAATCTGTTTTATTTGACTGATAGGGATAATAAACAATTAATTTTATATATTAGAAAATATATATTCTACAATATATTTTCTAATATATTTAATATTTTATATCTAATATATTTTCTATATTTTTCTATTTTAATATATTCTATTTTCATATATTTCTATTTTATTTAATTTTTATTTAATATATTCTTTTCTATTTATATATATTCTTTTCTATTTATATCTATTTTATATAAGATATTATTTATATCTATTTCTATATATTTTATATCTATTTCTATATATTTTATATCTATTTCTATATATTTTATATAATATATTATATATATATAATTTATTATAGAATATATAAGCACGAAATAGAAAACTATACCAAATGCTAAAAAAAAACTAACCCTAAATATTACCTAAATATTAAGTAATAAATACTAATAAATAATAAATAGAAAGAGAAAGAGAGCGCTCTTATCTTTATCTTATTCGAAACGCCTTGTGATCTTCAACCAATTCTGCGCTTCAATATAATTTCCGGGAGTAAGCGCTATGGCTTGTTTCCAATACTCCGCGGCTCGATTGAACCAAGCCTCCGCAATTTCAGAATCTCCCTGCCGAATGGCCTGTTCTCCTCGGTCAGAATAGGCGAGCAAATTCCTTCCATTAGAACCGTACTTGAGAGTTTCCTACCTCATACGGCTCAGCAGTCAATTCTTTTGGTATCCCATTTTTTTCTCGAGTTAACCAAAAAAGGTTAATTCGATGAGTTTCAAACTTTCATTTTGATTAATAAAAACAATCCGTTTTATCTTTTCTCCCACCTTCAGAAGAATAAAGTGTAGGCATTCTACTATTGTTATAATTTTCTGAAAGGTAACTATCTCGGTTTTATCTATATATAGAATCTTTGAAAAAGACCTTCCCTCATAAGAAAGACTTACTATCTTTGGGATCTGATACTACACCGCTGCTCAATACTTTAGGGGATCGACTCTGTTACATAAGTTGATTCCTAACTTATGTCTCATATCTCATATTATGAGATAAGTAAGCAGTTCTTATTGTATCGGTCAAAAATCGCGCTAATTGATCTTTACGATGCTTAATTAGATCTGTTATCCATAGAAGCAAGTATCTAGGCATATTTTTTTTTTTTCATATTTTGACTTCTATGAAGTTACTTTATTTGCTACAGCTGATAAAAATCGTTGTTTTGGACGATGCATATGTAGAAAGCCTATTTCTAGTGAATTTCTAGTAAATTTTGGTCTTTTTTTTTTCTTTCTATAGTGGAGATAGTCGCACGTAATGACAGATCACGGCCATATTATTTAAAGCTTGCGGTAAGAAAGGGTTTCGTTCTAGTGCCCGAAAATAATATTCCAAAGCTTTTGTGTGTTCTCCGTTACTTGTGTGAATAAGACCTATATTATAGAGTATATAACTTCGATCATAGGGATCAATTTCTAACCGCATAGCTTCGTAATAATTCTGTAAAGCTTCCGCATAATTTCCTTCGGATTGAGCAGACATTCGTTACGGTCGTCATTCAATTCAAAGAATCTCCGTTCCAGAACCGTACGTGAGATTTTCATCTCATACGGCTCCTCCCTTATGCGCATAATGAAAATAATACATAGAATAAAATAAGGAGTAAAATATTCTCATTATGAACTGAGTGGGGCTAGTGTTTTTACAAGAAATCTCTAGCCAACCTTTCTGCAAAAGATCTTTTCTTAACATCAAGCATGCTGATACTAGATAAAAATATTAAGTTAACTCCAACAATTTCTTTGTCCTCAATCTTTCTTAATCTCTAGGAATTAGTCACTTCAA